CTATCTTTCTACCAATAATAGGGATTGGCATCTACCCGGATTTCGTTCTCTCACTATCAGTTGATAGGGTGGAAGCTATTCTATCGAATTTTTTTTTCTAGTTCTAGATAGTTTTCATTTCATAAAACGAACAAAAAAGTCTTTTTTTTACTTATGTAAAAGAAGAAGAAAAATGAGTTGGAATTTGAATCACATATTTTGACCTTTGTGAGAACCATTTCAATCAAATTACTATACTACTTGATTGAAATGGTTCTCGTCTGTTTACACGAAATTTGCTTATACTTAATACTTATATAAGTAATATGAAGTTAAATGCCTTGCCTATGTTTGTATTCGTCAGATCTTTTCTTCAATTCAATTAGGTATTAATTGAAATGAACCATAACTATGTAGCCCTATTCCTAATAGATTGACCCCAAAGTAGCATATCCAAATTATAAGAAAGCCTATAGAAGACACAATTGCAGAATTTGCACCTTGCAATTCTTTATTTGTTCGAATATGTAAATAAATCGCGAATATGGTCCAAGTAATAAATGCCCACGTTTCCTTTGGGTCCCAATTCCAATAGGACCCCCATGCTTCATTAGCCCATACTGCTCCTGAAAGGATACCTATGGTTAAAAAGAGAAATCCTAGACTAATAAGACGGTAACTCCAATGATCCAGTTGTTGAATAAACTGGGACCTATAATAATTTCTAACAGAAAAAAGAAAAGTGCTTTGTAAAATATTGTTTTTTTCATTCATGTATTGAATCTTACCGAAGAGAAATAATTCATTTAAAAAATTTGTTCTTTGAACAAAAATACTTATATCGTTTTGATATGTAATGACTAAAAGTGCTACTGATAATAATGATCCGCATAAAAGAGCTGCATAACCCAATACCATCACACTTACATGCATCATTAACCACTGAGATTGTAGAGCGGGTACTAATATTGTTAATGTGGATTGATACATTTCGGTTAAAAAGGCCGAAGTAGCAAAGCCTTGGGTAAAAATAGCACTTGGCGCGGTTATTGCACTTAAAGTATTTTTTTGTTTTTTAAAATACGGAATCATATGAATAAAGTAGAAACTCCACGAAAGAGAGATTAATGATTCATATAAATCACTTAATGGGAAATGTCCCGAATAAATCCAACGAGTAATTAATAATCCTGTTATACAGAAAAAGGCGGCTATCATGCCTTTTTCTAACGAATCATATAGTTCGACTTTTTGATTGACTAATAAAGTTATCACATAAATTGTAATTACAATTGAAATGATCGAAAAGGAAATATGAGTTAATATATGTTCTAAAGTAGAAAATATCATAAAAAAGGAAGGCCTCCAATTCCAAATTATGAAATGGAAATCGGGAATGAAATGAATTTCATTATTTATTATATTATTGGACTATTAGAGTCTTTTTCGAATTGAAAAGGATGCCATGCCGCCACTCGGACTCGAACCGAGATGCTCTAGCACTGCTTCCTAAGAGCAGCGTGTCTACCAATTTCACCATGGCGGCTTGTTTGAAATCATAATAGCTTATTTATATTCAATCGTCGAGATTGAATTGAAGGAGTCAATACTTTAGGAAACATTCAAATTTATGAATAAAAGAAACGTCTTTAAAATCGGAATTTGAACCTTCAATAATAATCCTTATTATCGTTTATTTGAGGGTGTCAGTTTTTTTGAACTAACTCGCTCATGGGCTTTCGTGTAGTTTATGGTTTCTTGAAATGAAACTGTTTAACTAGGTAATTCTGCTTTCCATTCAGGGATAGAACTAAAAATGTTCTTTCTCATCTTCATTTGGTAATGACCCATTTTTATTAAAGATTTTTTATATTTGCTCTTATATAAGTATAAAGGGTATAAAAACGTTTACAAGTAGGTTGATGGGGAATATAAGAATCCCCATCTCAGAAATGATAAAATATACTCAAAAATATTTAGAATATTTTTGAGAATTTATTATACTATTACTAGTACTAGTTTTTCAGTAAGGCCAAGTCAGATTATTCCAACGTTTGATTACTTATTTTTCGTACAATAAAACTTTTTGAATTTCCGGTGGAAAGGGATATCGCTAAAGAATAGGCTTTTAACGCTGCCCAATGACCCCCTTTTTTCCAAATATTTTTACGAATACTTTTTTTGGAAATAGAAATACGTTTTTTTGGAACTGCCATTTAAAAATGAATCAATTACTTATTGCTATAGTTGGATGTGAAAGACATCTCTTTAAACAAATCTTTCTTTCCTATTTATTATCTAGCTATTTACTTTCTAGACGATACCTTATCATAAAATAAAAACTATATCTATATAGAATATAGATTTTTCATAATAATGGAAATAATGGAAGGGGGATTTTTTCTATTTTTCTAGATTTGAATTTCATTTGAATTGAATAGTTTAATAACTAACTATTTAGTTTCACTAAAAACTTGATCATTTGACCAATTAGAACTTCTTTATTTGAATAATAATAAAA